TTTAATGTTGGCTCATTAGAACCATATAAACCGATACCCAGAACTCCCATTAAGAGAAAAATGGAGCCCCCCGCCGTGTACAAAATAAATTTTGTGGCTGAGTAGAGACGTTTCTTTCCTCCCCACATGGCTAAAAGTAGATAGACCGGAATTAATTCTAATTCCCACATGATGAAAAAAAGTAAAAGGTCCCGAGAAGAAAATGATCCTATTTGACCACTGTACATTGCTAACATCAAGAAATGGAATAATCGAGAATCCCGAGTAATAGGCCAGGCCGCTAAGGTAGCTAAAGTAGTGATAAATCCTGTTAATAAAACGGGGCCTATAGACAGTCCATCTATTCCTAATTTCCAACGGAAATCAAAAAAACTGATCCATTTATAGTCGTCTACTAGTTGGATTAATGGATCGTCCAATTGGAAATGATAACAGAATGCATAGGTTGTTAGAAGAAGTTCTAGCATGCATATACATATAGTATACCACCTAATTACCCTATTTCCTTTATGGGGAAGAAAGAAAATTAAGGAACCCGCAAATATAGGTAAGACTACAATTATTGTTAACCAAGGAAATTTGTTCGTGGTAAAGACAAGATACGCTTGGACCAAAAAAACCAGTGCCAAAAAATATTTGATTTTTTGGCACTGGTTTTGGCGGTAAAAAAAAATGGACTCGGGTTTCTGTAACGTATTAATAAGCTATACCCATGCTGCGGGTTGTTTCATGCCATAAATAAACTCGAACACTCAAGAAATCTGTTGGGCAGGCGGATTCACATCTCTTACAACCGACACAATCCTCCGTTCTTGGAGCAGATGCTATTTGTTTGGCTTTACATCCATCCCAGGGTATCATTTCTAATACATCCGTGGGACAGGCTCGGACACATTGAGTACACCCGATACATGTATCATAAATCTTTACTGAATGCGACATTGGATCTATCCATTTTTGAACGTGATAAAGTTTCAATCTAGTAAATTGATAAATGAATTATATATTTAAATACTAGTACTAGATGAATCGATGAGTTCCTCGAGTTTTTTTATTAATCTACTTCTGGATTGACAGTGCCAAACTACTTTGATTTATTATCTTTACTTTATTTTGTGATAACACGATCATACCTTACGTGGCAGACATGCTAATTTGAATTAATTTTTCAAATTTTAATTGATGAAAATTCTAATTTATTTTATATTATAAAAAAGTATTACTTATTCAACAAATTAGATTGATTTATACGAGTTGATTTTCTGTTACGATAAATTGATGAAACAATAGCGAGTCCAATAGCAGCTTCAGCAGCTGCAATAGCTATAACAAAAATGGAGAAAATGGCTCCTTTTAATTGACGACTATCAAAAAAATCAGAAAATGTTACAAAATTGAGATTAACGGCATTTAATATAAGCTCAAGACACATAAGCGCCCTAACCATATTTCGACTTGTAATCAATCCATATAGACCGACAGAAAATAAATAGGCACTCAAAACAAGTACATGTTCGAGCATCATCAACCAACTCCTTATCAATCGCGATTCATTTCAATATGAACAACATTTTAACCAATTGGATTGACTAGTAACGATAACGAGTAATAGAATAGAATATAGAATAAAGGAATATAGTGGGAATAGATCGAACTAATAAAGAATTTCTATTTTATATACAACGTCAAATAGAAAAATAAAATGCATGTGATAGCTCATAAAAAGGTTTTTACATTTCGTTTCGAAAGAGTATTATTGACGAGCTACAGCAATTGCGCCGATTAACGCAACTAAAAGAATTATTGAAATAAATTCAAACGGAAGAAAAAAATCTGTTGATAAATGAATCCCAATTTGTTGACTATTACTTATCAGATCTTGCTCGATAATCTGGTTTGCTTTTGCAGTCCAAATAATCCCGTACCATGACGTATCCGAAATAGTAGTAATTAGTGAAACAAAAATACTTGTACAGACCACAGAAGTTACTCCATCTCCCACGGTCCAAAGATGGAAATCTTTGGAATATTCTGAATCATTTATGAACATCACAGCAAAAATGATTAAAACATTTATGGCTCCTACGTAAATAAGGAGCTGCGCAGCGGCTACAAAATGTGAGTTCGATAGAATATAGAATAAAGATATACAAACAAAAACCAATCCCAACGAAAAGGCAGAATAAATGGGATTGGGAAGTAATACTACTCCCAGACCCCCTAATATAAGACCCAATCCCAGAAAGACTAAAAGAAAATCATGTATTAGTCCAGGTAAATCCATTATATATAAAATAAGAGATAAATAAATCAAAATCTTTCATAACTTTATTGACCCGGTCAGGAAAAAGAGGTAACTCTACTTTTTTAGACTAGTTCTTAATTAATTCTTAATTATAATTAATTATTATTAAACTAGATCAAAACGAGTTCTTAAGTTTTTATTTCAGGCAAATTTAAAATTGTTCGAATTGTGTAATCGTCAATTACTGACATTGGT